GCAGCTCTACGGGGTCGTATCGATTGGTTGAAAGGCCTGAAAGAGAACGTTGTTCTGGGTGGGATGATACCCGTTGGTACCGGATTCGAGGGATTGGTGCACTCTTCGAGACAACATAACAACATTTCGTTGGAAACCAAAAATAATAATCTATTTGAGGGGGAAATGAGAGATATTTTGTTCCACCACAGAAAATTTTTTGATTCTTGCCTTTCAAAGAATTTCCATGATACATCAGAACAATCATTTATAGGTATAGGATTAAATGATTCCTAAAAGCGGATTCAGCCTTTTATTTGAAAATATTTGATTTCATTTAGTAATAGTAAAAATGCTAATAACGAATAGAAAGAAATAATGTAATGGCTTAGGTCGTATATCTACGGCGAATTTGCGGTAGAAGAGAAGGTTCCATCGGAACAATTATTTATTTTAGGATACCCTCGTCTCTTTTTTTTTTTTAAGAGGGGGTGTGGGGAGAAATGACAAAAAGATATTGGAACATCGATTTGGAAGAGATGATGAAGGCCGGAGTTCATTTTGGACATGGTACTAGGAAATGGAATCCTAAAATGGCCCCTTATATTTCTGCAAAGCGTAAAGGTATTCATATTATAAATCTTACTAGAACCGCTCGTTTTTTATCAGAAGCCTGTGATTTGGTTTTTGATGCAGCAAGTAGGGGAAAACAATTCTTAATTATTGGCACTAAAAATAAAGCAGCTGACCTAGTAGCATGGGCTGCAATAAGGGCTCGGTGTCATTATGTTAATAAAAAATGGCTCGGCGGTATGTTAACGAATTGGTCCACTACAGAAACGAGACTTCATAAGTTTAGAGACTTGAGAACAGAACAAAAAACAGGGAGACTCCATCGTCTTACGAAAAGAGATGCGGCCTTGTTGAAAAGACAGTTATCTCGCTTGCAAACATATCTGGGCGGGATTAAATATATGACGGGGTTACCAGATATTGTAATCATCATTGATCAACACGAAGAATATACGGCCCTTCAAGAATGTATCACTTTGGGAATTCCAACAATTTGTTTAATCGATACAAATTGTGACCCTGATCTTGCAGATATTTCTATTCCAGCCAACGATGACGCTATATCTTCAATCCGATTAATTCTTAACAAATTAGTATTCGCAATTTGTGAAGGGCGTTCTAGCTATATAAGAAATCCGTGATTAATAATAAGATAAATAACTTAACTTACTTTAGAAATTTCATAGAGTTATCTAATCAGTTACTATTTCTGAATCTCAAATACTATTTTTGAATCTCAAAAAGAGATAAAAAACTGGGGATATTATGTGATTCGTTGGTATTCAAGAATTAAATTGGTATTATAAATATATATAGGATTCAAGTAGTCACGTAAAGAAAGAGACGTTTGAATCAAAATAATTTTATTTAAAGCTTTATTTTTTTCAGAGGGCAATATGAATGTTCTATCCTGTTCCATCAACACACTAAATGGGTTATACGATATTTCTGGTGTGGAAGTAGGCCAACATTTCTATTGGAAAATAGGAGGTTTCCAAGTCCACGGCCAAGTACTTATTACTTCTTGGGTTGTAATTGCTATCTTATTAGGTTCAGCTACTCTAGCTGTTCGGAACCCACAAACCATTCCGACTGGCGGTCAGAATTTCTTCGAATATGTACTTGAATTCATTCGAGATGTGAGTAAAACTCAAATTGGAGAAGAATATGGCCCCTGGGTTCCTTTTATTGGAACAATGTTTCTATTTATTTTTGTTTCTAATTGGTCAGGAGCGCTTTTTCCTTGGAAAATCATACAATTACCTCATGGGGAGTTAGCCGCACCCACGAATGATATAAATACTACTGTTGCTTTGGCTTTACTCACGTCAGTGGCATATTTCTATGCGGGTCTTACCAAAAAGGGATTAGGTTATTTCGGGAAATATATTCAACCTACCCCAATCCTTTTACCCATTAACATCTTAGAAGATTTCACAAAGCCTTTATCACTAAGTTTTCGACTTTTCGGAAATATATTAGCTGATGAATTAGTAGTTGTTGTTCTTGTTTCTTTAGTACCTTTAGTGGTTCCTATACCTGTCATGTTCCTTGGATTATTTACAAGTGGTATTCAAGCTCTGATTTTTGCAACTTTAGCCGCGGCTTATATAGGTGAATCCATGGAGGGCCATCATTGACTAGTTTTTGAAAGATTCTTTTTTTAGCTTATCCCAAGGCAACGTATGCGCGGCTCAAAAAAATCTAATCAATCAAATTATGAAATATAAATATACAACTCACTATATACAATCTAGAGTAATAGCCAAAGATATTAGAGTAGAGAATTGTAAAATAAAAAAGGGAAAGAGATCTAAAAGATCTTTTTCCTAAAATTACAGGTTGGTCCACTTATATCATACCATTCTCTCCTGAATAGATATTCGTTTTATATTGTTGGTCAGCCAATCCGAATATCTCCTATTCGGAATCATAATTGGAATAAGAATTCTTGTGGTTTACGACGTGTGAGTAAAAAAAGGGGTATGCTCTATAGAACGATTCCCCTTTCAGTTGATTTTCTTCAGCGATTGAACAAAATAAAATTTTCATAAATAATAAATTGCGTCAACTTAGATCAATCAAATAATGATATTTCTATCCAATGATTCGGCCTAAGCAATTTGTCCATTTAGATTGTATCCATGCGGGATAATGATAAAGAAAGGGGAAGGGAAAGAATAATTTACAAAAAAAAAGGATTCAGAAAAAATAGGGTGATTCGGATCGGAGAGGAGGGTTGTGCTAGGTATATTATATGTAATAATATATGCTACGCTATAAGTCAACTTGTTTTTCGACGAATGATTCTCGAATCCGATTGAATCTAAGATGAATGAAGAGTAGGTTTACGTTATGGAAGAAAGACATGTATATGTGATATTAGATATTGACTAGTTATATATGAACTAGAGATATATTCAATTTGCCCTACTACTAGAAATTTCGATGGGTATTCCAATAGAAGTCCTTCCGTATCCTCTGGGACTGTGAGTTGAATGAATAAACGGATGAAATCAAGAAAAAGATCGAAGAATTCAAAGAATGGTTCGGAACAAAGAAATGGACGGACGAAAGTCGTACGGATTCGCAAAGACTTTGTCGATAGGAACTAAAAAAGAGATATCGAAGTAAAGTAGTTTTGATTCTTGAATAAGATTATTACTTCAATTTGAAGTTTGTAGTGACTTCGACTGGATGAATTGTAGCGATGGAATAATTAAGTTAGAATTCATCGGCTGACTGTATCATTAACCATTTCTTTTTTTTTGTATGAGGAACTTATCATGAATCCACTGATTTCTGCCGCTTCCGTTATTGCTGCTGGATTGGCTGTAGGGCTTGCTTCTATTGGACCTGGAGTTGGTCAAGGTACTGCTGCGGGTCAAGCTGTAGAAGGTATCGCGAGACAGCCCGAGGCGGAGGGAAAAATACGAGGTACTTTATTACTTAGTCTAGCTTTTATGGAAGCTTTAACAATTTATGGCTTGGTTGTAGCATTAGCACTTTTATTTGCGAATCCTTTTGTTTAATCTTATAAATAAGAAAAATAAAATTTTTGCATTTTTGCATAGTTTATTGCCTTGAACCTGTCATTTGCTTTTTCGAATTATATCAAGATTTCATTCCTAGAATTACTTATTCGTTGAGAAAATAACCCACGGGAAGGGCTGATTTGCGGATGAGTAATTAGCATACCCACTCGCTTTCATCCTTCCCGTTCGTAGTCCAAGGAACCCCCTTTTTAGGTTTTTTAGGAAGGGTTTCCATAAAGGGGGTAATTCGCCATTTCTAAATAGAATCTTTTTTGACTCGATTTAGAAATAGTAAAATTTCTATATAAAAAAAGGGGGGGCAGGGCGATACAAAAAGAACTCTGTTCTTTTTTTTAGTCTATTTATAAGAGGAGATCATATGAAAAATGTAACCGATTCTTTCGTTTCTTTGGGCCACTGGCCGTCCGCCGGGAGTTTCGGGTTTAATACCGATATTTTAGCAACAAATCTAATAAATCTAAGTGTAGTGCTTGGGGTATTGGTTTTTTTTGGAAAGGGAGTGTGTGCGAGTTGTTTATTTCAAGAATAGGTTGGATCCAACCAGCTGTACTTTTTATGTTATAACTAGGAAATAGAGGTACATGATCTCACGAATGACTTCTGAATAAAGAAATCATATGGAAGAACCATAGCATTTCGTAATTCGTTGTTAAATCCACTTTGATTCTCTATCAACCAAAAATGTGGGACCATTAACTATGGTTAAAGCTAAATCGTTTGAAGTCCAGACGCAGCATGGTACTCTTTCTACCACTATATGACTAGTAATATAGAGATGCTTTCAAAATGAATAATTTATCGATATAGAACACTCATATGGATAAAATGATTTGAACCGCTTATTATAAAAATTGGGATTAAATCCCCCCTTTTATCCAATGCTGAATCGACGACCTATGTATTGTGTATAAAGGAAGAAAACCTTTTTTGGATTTTTGGATTTGAAAAAAAAAAAGAAACAACTTTGCTGACAATTACATATTTTTGTTTGGTCAGAAGAGTCCTCCGGCTTTTTTGGTTTTGGATTAGTGATTGGTTTTTATATTTTTATTTTGGAATATGAATAGAGAATAGAGGATAGGCTCATTACATTCAAAAAAAGATATGGGAATTTATCATAAGTAATTGAGCGTGAGAGCCAAATGAATCGAAAGGTTCATGTTTGGTTCGGGAAGGGATCATGGAAGTTTTAAAATGAATGGAAAGAGAATCTACTTTCATTAAGTGATTTATTAGATAATCGAAAACAGAGGATCTTGAATACTATTCGAAATTCAGAAGAACTGCGTGGGGGAGCCATTGAACAGCTGGAAAAGGCCCGGACTCGCTTACGAAAAGTGGAAATGGAGGCAGATCAGTTTCGAGTCAATGGATACTCTGAGATAGAACGAG